CGAATCGACTTTTTGACCCCCCAAAAAACAAAAAGACTAAAAAAAAGTAAATTCAAGTAAAAGTTTTAGTTTTTCGATAGATCCTTTCGATGTATCGTGGAACGCTTTTTTATTATTATTCGATATCGTATGGGCAATTAATTAACCTATTACTAGACTGAATGCAATTACTTAAAATAAGTAATAAGGTAGTATCAGGTCGTTCGCTTCCCCCAAAATGGATTAGATCCTATTGAAATAGAAAAGAAATGATCAAAAAATTGAAGTTATTTGCAAATCGAATTCTGTCATTCCAACTAAAATGCAATTTGAGTTTTGAATGAAATTACACGATACACTTCTTATTACTATTACTTTACTCAACTCACAAATTGGACAAAGAATCTGTTGACGTTGATTCGGAATCACAGGATTGGTCGATGTCACATCTGATGAATCAATTTATTCTACCTATGTCACTCTATCTCTTTTTTAGTATTATCTATACTGACTGATGAATCAAAAATTTTCCATTGGAACTAAACTAATTCTTTTAATTGGTTTTTATTACCCTCGTATCTGGGAAAAATGGAAACTTAGGTAAGTGTTTTATCAACATATGTAGCAAAAAAACATATCTAATTTAGCCCTTTCATGCTTACTATAACTAGTTATTTCGGTTTTTTACTGGCTGCTTTAACTATAACCCTAGCTCTATTTATTGGTTTGAACAAGATACGACTTATTTGAAATGAATTAAATGGATAATTCAGAAAAATCTTTTTCGGAGATCCCGGGTATTCTATGGTTCTTTACCGCACCAATTGCTAATTCTTTTCTTGGTCATTGAGATTCACGGATAATTCAGATTAATATTTAGGGATAGATCTTACCTCTTTTTTTTATCCCCTTAAATAAACCGAAATGATTGAAGTTTTTCTATTTGGAATCGTCTTAGGTCTAATTCCTATTACTTTAGCAGGATTATTCGTTACTGCATATTTACAATACAGACGTGGTGATCAGTTGGACCTTTGATTGAGTAGAGTAACATTTCTTTTTTTGATTGACCTCCTCCTTGCAGGAGGTCATTGCAATTCAACTTTGTTTTGTTAAGTGATTTTATCATGATTCGATATAAGATAGACGGAATCACGCTCTGTAGGATTTGAACCTACGACATCGGGTTTTGGAGACCCGCGTTCTACCGAACTGAACTAAGAGCGCTTTCAAAAGAAAAACTCTTTTTTTCCATTTATAACAGATTAAATTTCTAACGGATTTAGCATACGTATAATATCCAACAATTAAAGATTATGCCCCATTTTAATTGAGATCAATTAATCCCTCGTTACTGCCCATAGGAGAAGTAATAGGTAGGGATGACAGGATTTGAACCCGTGACATTTTGTACCCAAAACAAACGCGCTACCAAGCTGCGCTACATCCCTTTTCAAAATTGTTGTACAGTGTCATTGTACAAAATCCGTGTCTTGTTTTCCACATCGTTATTTTATCCTCCATTTATATCCAACTTTATTGTCATTTCTTCTTTTTGGTTTCATATAATAAAAGAATTATATACATTTGAAACCCAACCTAACGTATAACAAAAGAATTAATATTTATCGGTAATGCTCGGGAGGAAGGGGTCATTTTTTTCTTTTTGTGGGACAGGCAAATCTCATCTATTGGTTCATTGGACATATCCACTTTAGTTAGTAATTCCGCGTAAAAATAAATACAAATGATCTTGAACTACAGCATCTGACCATATATGTATTACAATAAAGAAGGAGGATTTTCTCAATGCGAGATATAAAAACATATCTCTCTGTGGCACCTGTGCTAACTACTCTATGGTTTGGGTCTTTAGCGGGTCTATTGATAGAAATTAATCGTTTATTCCCAGATGCCTTGTCATTCCCTTTTTTTTAATTTTCGTTATTGATATGGGAAGAAATGCGGAAATAAAATTCCACATGCCGTGACTCAAATTTTGCCTCCCCTTTTCAATTCTTTAGGATAGGAAGGAAAGACAAAAAAAGTGTATTGAGCCTTCTAAAAAATCCGGTAGATCCAAGATCTAATTTAGGAAAACAGAAATTCCATTTTAATTTGTATCCAATCTAGGGTAGGCTGCACGAACTCATAGCATAGTAAGAAGATACTTAACTGACATATTGGGATTTAGGATAGAAATAATTGATAGTTAGAAGGAAATTGTATTACTTAATTATTACTCTAATTTTGTATTGCTTAACTTAATAATTACTCTATTAATATTCTATTAATTAGATAATAACAAAACAATAAGTAGAATGAAATAAGTACAACGAAATCTTTAGAAATTGCATTTATCGTTAGTACCTTCTATTGATTTTTTTTCTTCTTCTTCGGTTCGGATCGAAACTAGAAGAGTTAAGTTAAGTCGATCCAAAATCTAAAGGAGGTTCATGGCCAAGGGTAAAGATGTCAGAGTCAGAGTTATTTTGGAATGTACCAGTTGTGTCCGAAATGGTGTTAATAAGGAATCGCCGGGCATTTCTAGATATATTACTCAAAAGAATCGCCACAATACACCCAGTCGATTAGAATTGAGAAAATTTTGTCGCTATTGTCACAAGCATACTATTCATGGGGAAATAAAGAAATAGATCGAAGGGAACATCATGTGTTCGATCTTTCCAAGGAATAGGAAGAGTAAGAACTTAACATATATAATATACATATTATATACAAATAAAACCGGATTTCATGTAGATATTATGTCATGTGTATAGATAGATAATATATGAATCAAATAATATAAATAATATATTAAGCCCTATTTCGGTTGGATCTGAAATGAATAAAGGAAGAGAATTTTAGAGATAAGGAATAAACCATGGATAAATCCAAGCAACCTTTTCGTAAATACAAGCGATCTTTTCGTAGGCGTTTGCCCCCAATTGGATCGGGGGATCGAATCGATTATAGAAACATGAGTTTAATTAGTCGATTTATTAGTGAACAAGGAAAAATATTATCTAGACGAGTGAATAGATTGACCTTGAAACAACAACGATTAATTACTATTGCTATAAAACAAGCTCGTATTTTATCTTTGTTACCTTTTCTTAATAATGAGAAACAATTTGAGAGAGCCGAGTCGATCCCAAGAACTACTGGGCCTAGAACCAGAAATAAATAGGCATACTCCTCAATTGACTCAAAACTCCAATCGGAACTCAAGCTCAGATTGATGTTTTGTCCGAAAAGGTCTAGAATCCAGATTTGATTCTTGTGTTATAAGAAAGAAAAAATGCGGGAAGAAGAAATCTTTTTTTTTATTGAAATATGTTCGTTCATTCCTACTACTTATCTTAATGGATTTTTATTCTATATCTTCCCGGAGTTCATTCTCCGGGGAATTCTGTTTCAATCATTCCTGTATATTACTTTAGAATCTCCTTTATTTGATGATCTTATTGGAAATCATGTAAAGACAATTCTTATTTGATATAGCTATTTGCGCAAGTATTTTACGATTAAGAAGTAATTGCTTCTTGTACAGATTGTGTATAAATCTACTATAACTATAGAATACCTTATTCTCACGAGTTACTGCATTTATCCGAGTGATCCACAACCGCCGAAAATCCCTCTTTTGCCTGCCTCTATCTCGATGAGAGGAAACCAAAGCTCTCATTTTCTGTTGAGTAATCGTTCGAGTAAGTCTTGAATGAGCCCCTCTAAAGGTTGATGCAAATAAACGAATTTTTGTTCGACGTCTCCGAGCTGTATATCCTCGTCTAACTCTGGTCATTGAATCAAATTAAACCTTAATGAATAACTAATTGATTTCTCTTCTTTCAGTCATCCTTTTCCCCTTCCCCGGTCAATTAATACCAAAACGGATTATTCCGATATATAAAATCTCAATTCCAATGGCTTTTGCTACTATGACCTTCCCAACCACGATTTAAAATTCTATTCCTTCCAGTTATTTCACCGGGAAATAAGACAGTCTAACGATACTAAATAAAAAAATAGTGGGTTCCATCGTTTCTATGGTTACCTCTTAAACGGTGAGGTCCTCTCTATACACCGGAGCCTCTTCTTTCATTTAATCAAATGTTATTGTGAACTTGTATAGTTCACACTCTTTGGCTCTACCCATCAATTATACAGTAATAGCTCTTTCACAATACGAATTATCCATACAGTGACGGCATTTAATTATGAAAGTTGGCTAGGTAGCTGACCCTGTTAGTCCGTTTTTCAAGAAAAGAAGCATAACTTTTTTGCTTCTTATAATACTATTTCCGCCGCTTAATGGATAACCGTTTGCTACCAATGGGGAATTGCTTCTTATTTCAAATCTAGATGATTGGATTTGCACCAATGGAAACCATAAATTCCATATATCTATACAATATAGGTATATGATAGATCTTCTCTATCTATCCTATTCATTGGTACTGATCATTGATACTGAAAAAATTGTCTCATTTGTTCGAACTCATGATCTGAATGAACGAGTCGCACATACACCCTAGTACATGTTCCTCGACGCTGAGGACATCCTCTAAGAGCGGGAGATTTCGTAACATTTCTTATTGGCTGTCTTGTGTTTCTAATAAGTTGTTTAATAGTTGGCATGTCGTATGTATATATCTATATATAGAATAAAATGAGTTGGTTTAGATCGATCTTAACCTGATGATTGATGATTATGAATTATTTCTATTCAATATCAAATCACAGAAAATTTGAATTATGGTTTGAAATAGATTTACACTAAATCCTCAGTATTTTCGTTTTCAACCGCTACAAGATCAACAATGCCATGAGCTTGGGCTTCTGTTGCTGACATAAAAACATCCCTTTCCATGTCCTCGGATACAACCCATAAAGGGTTGCCCGTTCTTTGTACATAAACCTTTGTGAGGGTTTCGCGAAGTTTCAGTAGTTCTTCCGCTTCCAGGATAAATTCCCCTGCTTGTGCTTCATAAAAAGAACTAGCAGGTTGGTGAATCATAACCCTGATGATATTGATATAACATCATGAACGGTTCTTCTATTTTGCATGATTGAGCTAAACTCAAAAAGGGATAAAAAACTAACAAGAAGCAAAAGAAAATCGAATTGAACAACCGTACAGGCATCTTTTGTTCATTGCATACGGCTCCGCAATGGAATTGACTTTTTTTCTTCTCTTCTATTCTATCGAAGAAAGAAATAGAATCCATCCGATACAGATCGTTGAATGATCCATTTACCACCCTTCCTTTCGTAGAAGTAAAAAAAAAAATACTATGATGGTTCTGTTACTTTCTATATTTATCTCGTCTGTGGTTTAGCAATCCCAAAGTTTCTTTCTGATACGATCAAATAAGGAAAAAATGATCTTTTTTTTTTTCATTTTCGTACTCGTTCTTTCAGAACATAAATATCTGAAAGAGACCGACTTCTAGTGTGGAAGAAAAATGGTTTGTGACGCTGAAATGTACTCCCGACACATAAGAGAAAATCGGAAATAACCTTTGTTTCATACTACTATTTCGATACAAAATCTCATCTTATGAAAAAACAATACAAATTTGTTAATATCGAACTCGAAATGCCATGCTATTATTACTTATTATTTGATTTATAATCAATATGGCGAAGGCATAGTCTTCCTTTTTTTTTTCAAATAAAAACTCATTGGCGCCAAGCGTGAGGGAATGCTAGACGTTTGGTAATTTCTCCTCCAACCAGAATGAAAGATCCCATTGACGCGGCTAATCCCATGCATATTGTATGCACATCAGGTGGCACAAATTGCATAGTATCATAAATGGCTATTCCTGGTATTACCCATCCGCCGGGAGAATTTATAAACAAATAAAGATCCTTAGTATCATCTTCTATACTGAGATATACCATGAGACCAACAAGTTGATTCGAGATCTCGCTATCAACCTCTTGGCCTAAAAAAAGTAATCTTTCTCGATAAAGTCGGTTGATTAGGACAAAATTGTATCCCTTAGGAACCGTACGTGCACCTTTGGATGCATACGGTTCAAAAAAAATTTCGAAAAAAAAAGAATCAATGTGTCGATTCCTGTTTTATTTCTTTTTTTCTATAATAGGTTTTTGCTTTTTTTTTTTGAAGGGTCCTCCATTAAAAAAATGAGATGAGTTTTGGCTCTCTTCCCTCAAAAAAAAGAATTGACTGAACTTATTAAACTAACCTCTCATTGATGTATTGTTTCATCGAGATTCAAATCACGATGTCATTTTCTTGTTCCTGACTGGGCCCCTTTCAATTCTTTTAGGTTCATGGTCTACTCCGGGAAAAGATCCGTCCGAATTCGATTTGCACATATAGGGCAAATGGTCTCAGTACCACTTTTTTGGTATGACTTCTTTTTTTTTTTTTGATTCATTTCGTGCCTTGCTTTCCCCAAACTATTTGATGTATTCATCATACTATTTCATTGGTTGGCAGTTTAGGATCATTCCTATCATTCCTATAGTAATAGGAAGTATAAGAATAGTTTATGATACAAGTGGTAATCATACATATATTATATTACCAATTTGTTACCGATTTGGTATTTTCTAAACGGAGCCTGGATACTTTATTTTATCGGTCCAAGTGAACCATAAATTCTTCTAAATTGATAATATTGATCCCCAATATAAATTGATCTAATTGCACTTCACGCTCCGAATGATTGATGGTTTACTCAATACAATATTTCTTGGGCGAAACGGAGGATATCTCGATCGGGGGAGAGAACGGGTAAATCCCATATGACCCAATATGTCTGACAAGTCGCACTATACGTCAACCCAAACCGCATCTTCCTCTCCAGGACTCCGAAAAGGTACTTTTGGAACACCAATGGGCATTAAATTAAAGAAAAAAATTAAGTACTATACTTTACTTTAATATGGAAACGTAACAATCACTTGTTTATTGTCTTCATCCCTTTTTTTCGGTTTAGTTTATTTGATACAGAGACTGGAAGGTTTATAGAGTAAGACAGAATGAAGAAAGAAAAAATTTTCACGAAGGTATCGATCGTTTGAATGATAAACAAGTATCTATCCATTCGTTCCCCCAAAATGGGACCAATCCTCCCATTGCGTATTGGTACTTATCGGGTATAGAATAGATCTGCTTCTCTTTGTTCTTACGAACAGAATTGTTCCGTTATTTTCAATGGAATGGAATAAATATTAACCCTTTCTGATACAGAATCTACTGAAAAGGTTAGCTACTTAGCTACATAGTATATATAGTCGTTTTTCCAATGCGATAAAATTAAAGCGACATAGTGTCTATTTTTCTTTGATAAAGGGGTATTTCCATGGGTTTGCCTTGGTATCGTGTTCATACTGTTGTATTGAATGATCCCGGTCGATTGATTTCTGTTCATATAATGCATACAGCTCTAGTTGCAGGTTGGGCCGGTTCGATGGCTTTATACGAATTGGCGGTTTTTGATCCCTCTGATCCCGTTCTTGATCCAATGTGGAGACAGGGTATGTTCGTTATACCTTTCATGACTCGTTTAGGAATCACCAATTCGTGGGGTGGTTGGAGTATTTCAGGAGCAACTGTAACGAATCCGGGTATTTGGAGTTATGAAGGTGTGGCAGGGGCACATATTGTGTTTTCTGGCTTGTGCTTCTTGGCAGCTATCTGGCATTGGGTATATTGGGACCTAGAAATATTCACTGATGAACGTACAGGAAAACCTTCGTTGGATTTGCCCAAGATCTTTGGAATTCATTTATTTCTCTCAGGGGTGGCTTGCTTTGGCTTTGGCGCATTTCATGTAACAGGTTTGTATGGTCCTGGAATATGGGTGTCCGATCCTTATGGACTAACCGGAAAAGTACAATCTGTAAATCCAGCATGGGGCGCGGAAGGTTTTGATCCTTTTGTTCCGGGAGGAATAGCGTCTCATCATATTGCAGCGGGTACATTAGGCATATTAGCAGGTCTATTCCATCTTAGTGTCCGTCCTCCTCAACGTCTATACAAAGGATTACGTATGGGCAATATTGAAACTGTACTTTCCAGTAGTATCGCTGCTGTTTTTTTTGCAGCTTTCGTTGTTGCTGGAACTATGTGGTATGGTTCAGCAACTACCCCAATTGAATTATTTGGTCCTACTCGTTATCAGTGGGATCAGGGATACTTTCAGCAAGAAATATATCGAAGAGTTAGCGCCGGGCTAGCCGAAAATCTGAGTTTATCAGAAGCTTGGTCTAAAGTTCCCGAAAAATTAGCTTTTTATGATTACATTGGTAATAATCCGGCAAAAGGGGGATTATTCAGAGCAGGTTCAATGGACAACGGAGATGGAATAGCTGTTGGATGGTTAGGACACCCCGTCTTTAGAGATAACGAAGGGCGTGAGCTTTTTGTACGTCGTATGCCTACTTTTTTTGAAACATTTCCGGTAGTTTTGGTAGATGAAGACGGAATTGTGAGAGCTGATGTTCCTTTTAGAAGGGCAGAATCCAAGTATAGTGTTGAACAAGTAGGTGTAACTGTTGAGTTCTATGGGGGTGAACTTAATGGAGTAAGTTATTCTGATCCTGCTACTGTGAAAAAATATGCTAGACGTGCCCAATTAGGTGAAATTTTTGAATTAGATCGGGCTACTTTGAAATCCGATGGTGTTTTTCGTAGTAGTCCGAGGGGTTGGTTCACTTTTGGACATGCTACGTTTGCTTTGCTCTTCTTTTTCGGCCACATTTGGCATGGCGCTAGAACCTTGTTCAGAGATGTTTTTGCTGGTATTGATCCAGATTTGGATGCTCAAGTCGAATTTGGAGCATTCCAAAAACTTGGAGATCCAACTACAAAGAGACAAGTAGTCTGATACGACATTTCGGTGGTATCTTTCGCCTCTATTTTTTTTTGATTTGACATCGGGTACCAGGGAAATCTTGACTTGAATCACCATCTTTTCTTTGCCTCTTTTTCTTTCTTTATATGGTAAATGATCCCAAAATGAATAGGTGTGGAAGCTATAATTGTAAACCACGATCGAATCTATGGAAGCATTGGTTTATACATTCCTTTTAGTCTCGACTTTAGGAATAATTTTTTTCGCTATCTTTTTTCGAGAACCTCCTAAGGTTCCAACTAAAAAATGAAATAATTTTTTTAAATGATTCAATTGAAGTAATGAGTCTCCCAATATGGGAGGCTCATTACTTTAACTAGTCCCCGTGTTCTTCGAATGGATCTCTTAGTTGTTGAGAGGGTTGCCCAAAAGCGGTATATAAGGCGTACCCAGTAAAGCTTACAAGTAAACCAGATATGGAGATGGCGACTAGGGTTGCTGTTTCCATTTTTAGATAATTTCAAGATCACAATGGATCTACGATAAGATCGTTTATTTACAACTACAACGGAATAGTATACAAAGTCAACAGATCTCAACCAATCATTAAATAGGATTTATGGCTACACAAACCGTTGAGGATAGTTCTGGATCTGGGGCAAGACCAAGACGAACTAATGTAGGGAGTTTATTGAAACCATTGAATTCAGAATATGGTAAAGTTGCTCCGGGCTGGGGGACTACACCACTTATGGGGGTCGCAATGGCTCTATTTGCGATATTCCTATCTATTATTTTAGAAATTTATAATTCCTCCGTTTTACTGGATGGAATTGGAATGAGTTAGGTTTATAAGAACTATGAAGTTCTAGTCTTTCAATCAAAGAAAAAATGACTTTACTTAAGATTTGGATTTCTAGACCATTCTGGTAGTTCGACCGTGGAATTTATTTGTTTCGGTATTTCCGGAATATGAGTGTGTGACTTGCTATAATTGATCCTATTGATAATACATAGAATGGACCTGTTATCTCTATTAAGATGATTCTACCTCGTCGGATATTTATTCTAGTATCTGGAGCACGGAATATATAGAATAGATCAAGTAGAATAGATCAAGAAAAAAAGAAATATTTGAACTATGATTCATACCTACTATTCAGACCTCGCAACCGGACTCA